ACGGTTTTGAATGAGAGAAAGAAGTGAGGAATCCTCTTTTTGACTCTTACTCTTCTATGCTGTTCTATATCTCCATGAATCTAGGAAATTTTTTGATTTGGATTATACATCAAAGATCTTTTGATGTCTCTCTCTTTAAGATGTATTATACTATCTTTTTTAAGATGTATTATACTATCTTTTTTAAGAGGGGGTTGGTCAAGCCATTTACAGTTGTCTTCTCTAAGTATTTCTAACTTCGAAATATCTGGATTCCCAGAAAAAGAAGTTGGGATATTTACATTTTTATTTTTAATTTTATAGCATGCTTCTTTAAAAAGTTTCAAAAGGGGGGGCTCTGTCTCTTCCTCTTTTTCTTCTTCGAAAGTATTTGTTACTTCAACTTTTTTTTTTCCTCCTATTTCTTGCTTTATTCTATAAGTCAAAAAAGGTGACGGCATTTTGCCGAAAGTGCAGAGACAGATAAAAAAAGCGAGAATAGCACTGAATTGTCTCATATATTTTCTAAATTCGAAGATAAAATCCCGATAAAATCCAAACACATAGAAAAGGTACTTGTTAGATAGAATGAACCTATTCGCTCTAACGAAATAATTTTTCTGTATCCAGACTAATACGAATTTAACCCATTTAATGAATAAAATGTGACCAATTAACCAACCAACAAAACTACTTGCTATAAATAACATCTTGTTGTTGTATCGAAACATATAAATGTTGACTAATCTGGCTAACATTGAACTTGGGAAAAAGAAATGGTTCAATAATTGATAAATGAGATTAATCAGGTATATACTTTGAATGCTGGGATTAGGGATTAGAGATTTCCTAATAGATTTACGTTTACGTTTACCATAAAAGTCTTCTTCATTGTACCAGTAGAAAAGAAGCACATAATAGAACAGAACTAGGAAAGTTATTGTATGAGGTCTACCCAATGCTAGATGCAGAGGCATATAATAGATCGACATGAACATCACGAGCTGTCCCGTAATTAAACCAGTGGCTGCTGCTACCTCCTTATCGATTTCGTCTTCTCCTTCTTCTATAACTTTAATATGAGCTTGGAAAAGTACGAGATAAGAGGGCCCTATGGAGAATGTGGTCAGAAATCCATAATATAGTCCGACCACAACGACCGAATTGATTATCCTCATGGATAAGGATGCTATACTACCTAGTGGAAAAGATTGAAAAATCATGACAAAACCTCCTTTTTTTTTGTATTGTAATTTTTGTATTATTATAGTTATATTTAACTATATGAATATGACCGATCAATAGAAAGACTCCAACACTCCACCTTTGTGGTATATTCCATACATCACACTAGATAGATATCATATTCATGGAATACGAATCACTCTCAAGATGCCTTGGTGGTGAAATGGTAGACACGCGAGACTCAAAATCTCGTGCTAAAGAGCGTGGAGGTTCGAGTCCTCTTCAAGGCATAATATTGAGAATGCTCATTGAATGAGCAATTCTCGGATCTTGATATTTTATTTAGTTATTCAGTCAAACCAATGATTCGTTATTGGAGCAGATAGCAACTTTCATGCGTCTATTTTCCCCCTTTCATTTCATCCGGGAAAATCCATCCTTTTCTCAACAATGTCTTTGTCATTTGATCCAATAGTGTTCTGTTAGATAGGAACAGATTTGATAAATACTGATAACTCACGGATAGAGTAATAGAACGGAAAAGTTCCTTCCATTTCGATAATGAACTATTTCTAAGCCATCTCTGGTTATCAATCAACAATTCATAGTGCTTGTCTTTCTTTTGAGTATGATGGATAAGCAAGCTTTGACACATAGCTTTAATACGCTTCCTTTTGGCAATTAAAAAATCTATCTCTTCATCTGCAAAGAATTCTCGATTTGAAGAGACAGATAACTCAGCCTCATATTGGAACAAGATTGGATCTGCAGGGTCCCAAAGGATTCGGGTTAGGTGTAAAAAGCCCTGTTCGTTGAAAGTTCTATCTCGTGTCGGGTACGGCACGATTTTACTCTGCATCTTTTCAAACTCATCCTCATCATAAAAAACGATCCACTTGTTCTGCAATGACCTGACCCAATAGGGAAATCCCAAATCATTGGACCTTCGGATCGAATCAAATATCAAGGGCAGGGGGTTCCATATTCTAGGAGCCCAAACTATCTGATCGAAGAAATCCAGCTCGTTATGTTCCAACAGTTGGCCTTGGTCTACTGTTTTTGAAAATTCAATTTCACTTCCGTGGTTCTCCAAGAACTCAAGTTCAAATCCCCATCCATATGGGTACGCTTCCGATTCCGATTTATATTTTCCAAAGCGAGATCTACGATCAAGGATAGAACAACATCCACTTTTCAACATATATAAGGGATTCCTTAGTTTGGGCAAAATAAGCAATGGCACTAGATCATTATCTTTATCTTTTTCTGTCGGTAAGTATTCCAATCCCACCAGAGCGTTTTCTACTTCTAATAGGCCAGAAACTATAGCAGAATC